GCACCGATCTAAGTTAAAACCCTTGAAAACACAGAAAGCGCAAAAAAATGATTTTTGTTTTTTAACAATTTTTGGACTGGAAACTGACCATCCTTTTGGTCCCCCTCGAAAACTAAAAGGGTCTTCATTTTTTGAACCTATTTTTAAAGAACTGAAAAAAAAAGTGAAAAAATTTAAAAATCAGTCTTTTATAGTTTTTAATGTTTTTAAAGAACGAGCAAAATTTCTTCGAAAGGTGTCAAAAGAAATAAAAAAATGGAGCATCAAAAACTACGAATTGGGTGAAACTAAAACCGACGATTCTATAATGAATAATCAGATGATTCGTGAATCACCTATTCAAATTCGATCTACAGAATGGACAAATTTTTCACTGACAGAAAAAAAAATGAAAGATCTGACTGAGAGAACAAGTACAATCAACAAGAAACTAGAAAGAATTCTAAATGAGAAGAAAAATGGATTTCTAACTCAAGAAAAAAATATTCATTCTAATAAAAAAAGTTATCATAATAAAATATTAGAATCATTAAAAAAATTTTGTCAAATATTAAAAAGAAGAAATACTCGATTAATCCGTAAATTTGATTTTTTTATCAAATTTTTCATGGAAAAAATATACATAGATTTTTTTCTATGTATCATTAATATTGCAAGAACCAATGCACAACTTTTTATTGAATCAAGAAAAAAAATGATCGAGAAATCCATTTCCAATAAGAAAGAAAATGAAAAAAGAATTAAGAAAAGAAATACAAAAAAATTTCACTTTATTTTAACTAAAAAAAATTCCCTTGATAATATTCAAAATAAGAATTCAACAACTTTTTGTAACTCGTCCTCCTTCTCGCAAGCATATGTATTTTATAAAATATCGCAAACTCGAGTTATTAACTTCTATAAATTCAAGTCTATCCTTCAATATCATGGAACATCTCTTTTTCTTAAAAATGAAATAAAGGATTTTTTTCGGAAAGAGGGAATATTTCATTCTGGATTGAGACATAAAGACTTTTGGCATTCTGAAAGGAATCAATGGAAAAACTGGTTAAGGGGGCATTATCAATATGATTTCTCTCAGATTAGCTGGCTAAAATTAGTACCAGAAAAATGGCGAAATAAAGTCAATCGACACTGTATGACTCAAAAAAACGATTTTAACAAATGGGACTCATATGAAAAAGAAGGATTAATTCATGATGAAAAACAAAATGATTTCGAACCTGATTCAGTAATGAATCAAGAATATAAAAAATCATCTAATTTTAAAAAACATCATAGACATGATTTTTTCTCATATAAATCTATTAATTATGAAGAGAAGAAAGACTCATATATTTATAGATCACCATTACAAATAAATAGTAAAGAAGAGATTTTTGATAATTACAAGATAGATAAACGCAAATTTTTTGATATGCCAGATGGGCTACCTATTTATAATTATCTAGGAGAAAATGATATTATGGCTGAGGAGAAATTTCCAGATAGAAAATTTTGTAGGTGGAAAATGATTGATTTTTGCCTTAGAAATAATAAGGTCGAGATTCATTACTGGGCCAATAGCGGCACCAAGAATAAGAATCAAAAAATGAAGAGGGGTCCTTTTTATTTACCAATTTCTAAAAATTCAAAAATCAACCGATTCAAAAAAAAAAGATCCTTCTTTGATTGGATGGAAATGAATGAGGAAATAGTAGGTCGTATTAGTTCGAATCCAGAACTAGAACTTTGGTTCTTCCCAGAATTTGTTCCACTATATAATGCATATAAGATTAAACCGGGGATCATACCAATAAAATTACTTCTTTTCAACTTTCATTTGAATGGAAATGAAAACATTAAGAAAAACATTACTGAAAGTAACCCTTTAATAGAATCAAATAAAAAAAAAAGAATTCTTAGATTCGAGAATGGAAATCAAGAAGAAAAAGATCCTCTAAACCAAGGGGAAGGGGCTCCTCTATCAGATGAAAATGGAGGTAGATCAGGCATAAAAAAACAACGTAGAAAAAAAAAGGCCAACATGAGCCCCGAAGCTATAGAGCTTTATTCCTTCCTAGAAAGTTTTTTGTATTTTCAATTGAGTTGGGAAAGGGTTGTAAATAAAAAAATGGTCAATAATATTAGAGCCTATTGTCTCCTGCTTAGATTGAGAAATCCAAAGGACGTTGCTATATCCTATCTTAAACGGGGAGAACTGACTGTGGATATTTGGACTCTAAAAAGGCGCACTCCTAGAGAATTAAGTACAAGCGGAGCATTGATTATCGAACCGACTTATCCTTATCCGTCTATAAAAAACGATGGACAATTGATTCTATATCAAACCATAGGTATTTTTTTGGTTCATAAGAATAAATACCTTCATAAGAATAAATACCTTCATAAGAATAAATACCAAAGGAATCAAAAATTTCGAGAATGGTTTGATAAGAATCAATTTGATGAATCCATTTTAAGACATCAAAAAATGACTCAAAATAGAGACAAAAATCATTATGATTTCTTTGTTCCTGAAACTCTTTTATCCCCTAAAGGCCGTAGAGAATTGCGAATTCTATATTTTTTAAACTCAAGGGATAGAAATGATATACATAGAAATCCGGTATTTTGCAATCAGGTAAAAAACTGTGGTCAAGTTTTAAATAGAGGCAAATATCTCGGTATCGATAAAAATAAACTAATTAAAATGAAGTTCTTTCTTTGGCCCAATTATCGACTAGAAGATTTAGCTTGTATGAATCGCTATTGGTTTAATACTCATAATGGCAGTCGTTTCAGTATGGTCAGGATACATATGTATCCACGGTTGAAAATTTGTTAGTTACAAGTCCATTTACATGAATTTTGCCATATATACATATATTATTAGGTAATAGAATATGTCGGCTATATGAAAACAAATAGATAGACGCGAGGATTGTCTTACATTCCATCCTGAAAGAGGATACTAATTTAATGACATACATATTATCAATTAGATCTATAAATAAATGAACAAAATCTTCTTATCTTTTTTTGTATTCCTATAGAAAAAAAGATAAGAAGATTTTGTTCATTTATTTATTTTATAAAAAAAGTAGGAAGTTTATAATGAACTTAAGGTCATTCTGTATATAAAAATGACTAATATTATTATTACTGATTAATCAAATTCACATCAAAAAATTTTAAATTATAAAAGGGGATAAGATTTTGTTTTATGGTAAAAAATGCATTCATCTCAGTTATTTTTCAAGAAAAAAAAGAAGAAAAGCGGGGGTCTGTTGACTTTCAAATAGTAAGTTTCACCAATAAGATACGAAGACTTACTTCCCATTTGGAATTGCACAGAAAAGACTATTCATCTCAGAGAGGTCTACGAAAAATTCTGGGAAAACGTCAACGGCTGCTGTCTTACTTATCAAAGAAAAATCGAGTACGCTATAAAGAATTAATTAGTGAGTTGGATATTCGGGAGTTAAAAAATCGTTAATTTAAAAATTTTACTTAGTTTTTTCATTTATTGGATCTTGAGAATTTTGATAAACTTCTTTTCGTTTTCAGCAATTCATGTAAGAATGAATCGAGGAAAAACTTATGAATAGACCAGCTACAGAAAGAGACCTTATGATAGTCAATATGGGACCTCACCACCCATCAATGCACGGTGTTCTTCGTCTCATCGTTACCCTAGACGGTGAAAATGTTGTTGACTGCGAACCAATATTAGGTTATTTACACAGAGGAATGGAAAAAATTGCGGAAAACCGAACAATTATACAATTTTTACCTTATGTAACACGTTGGGATTATTTAGCTACTATGTTCACAGAAGCAATAACCGTAAATGGACCAGAACAATTGGGAAATATTCAAGTGCCTAAAAGAGCGAGCTATATCAGAGTCATTATGTTGGAGTTAAGTCGTCTAGCTTCTCATCTCTTATGGCTTGGACCTTTTATGGCGGATATTGGCGCACAGACCCCTTTTTTCTATATTTTCAGAGAAAGAGAATTAGTATATGATCTATTCGAAGCTGCGACTGGGATGAGAATGATGCATAATTATTTTCGTATCGGAGGAGTAGCAGCCGACCTGCCTTATGGCTGGATAGATAAATGTTTGGATTTCTGCGATTATTTTTTAACAGGAGTTGTTGAATATCAAAAACTTATTACGCGAAATCCCATTTTTTTAGAACGAGTTGAAGGAGTAGGCATTATTAGTGGAGAAGAAGCAATAAATTGGGGTTTATCCGGACCGATGCTACGAGCATCTGGAATACAATGGGATCTTCGTAAAGTTGATCATTATGAGTGTTACGACGAATTTCATTGGGAAATCCAGTGGCAAAAAGAAGGAGACTCATTAGCTCGTTATTTAGTCCGAATCAGTGAAATGACGGAATCCATAAAAATAATTCAACAGGCCCTGGAATTCCTTCCAGGGGGTCCCTATGAGAATTTCGAAATCCGATGCTTTGATAGAGAAAGGGATCCAGAATGGAATGATTTTGAATATCGATTCATTAGTAAAAAACCTTCTCCCACATTTGAATTGCCGAAGCAAGAACTTTATGCGAGAGTTGAAGCCCCAAAGGGAGAATTGGGAATTTTTCTAATAGGGGACAAAAGTTGTTTTCCTTGGAGATGGAAAATTCGCCCGCCGGGTTTTATCAATTTGCAAATTCTTCCTCAGTTAGTTAAAGGAATGAAATTGGCTGATATTATGACGATACTAGGTAGCATAGATATCATTATGGGAGAAGTTGATCGTTGAAATGATAGTTTATACAACAGAAATAGAAGTACAAGATATTAATTCTTTTTCCAGATTGGAATTTTTCAAAGAGGTCTATGGAATCGTATGGATCTTTGTCCCTATTTTGACTCTTGTATTGGGGATCACAGTAGGCGTACTGGTAATTGTATGGTTAGAAAGAGAGATATCCGCAGGAATACAACAACGTATTGGGCCTGAATACGCCGGTCCTTTGGGAATTCTTCAAGCTCTAGCAGATGGGACAAAACTGCTTTTCAAAGAGAATCTTTTTCCAGCTAGAGGAAATACCCGTTTATTCAGTATTGGACCATCTATAGCAGTCATATCAATTTTACTAAGTTTTTTAGTAATTCCTTTTAGCTATCATCTTGTTTTAGCTGATCTCAATATCGGTATTTTTTTATGGATTGCCATTTCAAGTATTGCCCCTGTTGGCCTTCTTATGTCAGGATACGGATCGAATAATAAATATTCCTTTTTAGGTGGTTTACGAGCTGCTGCTCAATCCATTAGTTATGAAATACCATTAACTTTATGTGTTTTATCAATATCTCTACGTGCGATTCGTTGAAATACAAACTTTTCTTTATTTTCCCTATTCATTCTTTTCTTTCGCTTTAGAAAACAAAACAAGTTGAACGAATTGAATAGATATTCTTTATTATCCTTTTGGTTGATAAAGTAAATTAGATAGTTATATATGAGTGAAAGAAAGCAGCTTATAAATTTGCAGTAAAAAAAATGGAGTCTCATTTCCTATGTACAAGACAAGAGTTAAGTGGAAATAAACATAAGCGGAAGAGGCCCTTTACCCCAAGACTGGTTGATTAGACAACCCAACCCAGCTTGAAGCGGGCTCAAAAGATCAACCGTATGGCCTTTTCACTATCCTTTGTATGAATTACCTACCATACATGTATTATCAAACGAAACGGGCGATTGAACAAAAAATGAGTGGATGATTAGGAACACAAAAATGCACAAAGGATTAGTAATGGAGATTATGGAAATTCTCTAAAAAGAGATTTCTGCATAACATAAAAAGAATACTAATTGGGGCTTTAAATTGGTAGAAATGATAAGGCAGTACTTCCCGCGATTCCGATCCAGAGTATGCTCCTATCCACCCATTAAAGCAATGACTATCAGGAACGAAATAATCCTTTATTTTTGATTTTAGTTTTAGCCCCTTCTCTTATATTGGTTTTATAAGAAAGAAGAATAGGAACGAAAAACAAACAAGAGAAAAAAAAAAAGAAATCTTTTTTATTCCGTCTTTTTCATATATTTAGCATAGATTTAGAGAGATAAAATTTGTCTCATGATTCATTAGCTAATGTAACGTCTAATTCCTTTTCGTAATCGAAAATGATGGGTTGAAATAAACTATTTATTGATATTTCTGAAAGGAGTTTTTTATTTAAGGATTAAGTTATTACTCAACAAAGTCAAATTATTAACGGGTGAGATCAATTCGGAAGCGCCTTTATTTATTATTATTTTAGAGTCTAGCAGACGGAATTCCGTTGGTATAATTTTGGACCCTCAAATAGATTTTGACTCTTTCTATTCTACAACCATAGCTAGCTAAATAGTAAATAATACTGATCTGGTCCTTAGATTTTTTTTGACCCACGAGGAGCCGTATGAGGCGAAAACCTCATGTACGGTTCTGGAATAGCGGTGGGAACAGTGATGTTATCACCGACTATGATTATCTAACAGTTCAAGTACAGTTGATATAGTTGAGGCGCAGTCAAAATATGGTTTTTGGGGATGGAATTTGTGGCGTCAGCCTATAGGATTTATCGTTTTTCTAATTTCTGCCCTAGCCGAATGCGAGAGATTACCCTTTGATTTACCAGAAGCGGAGGAAGAATTAGTAGCAGGTTATCAAACCGAATATTCGGGTATCAAATTTGGTTTATTTTATGTTGCTTCCTATCTAAATCTATTACTTTCTTCGTTATTTGTAACGGTTCTTTACTTGGGTGGTTGGAATATTTCCATTCCATACATATTTGTTCCTGAGCTATTTGAAATAAATAAAGTGGATGGAATCTTTGGAACTACAATTGGTATCTTTATTACATTAGCTAAAACTTATTTGTTCTTGTTTATTTCTATCACAACAAGATGGACTTTACCTAGGTTAAGAATGGACCAACTTTTAAATCTTGGATGGAAATTTCTTTTACCAATCTCTCTCGGTAATCTATTATTAACAACCTCTTTTCAACTTTTTTCACTGTAAATAGCAAACAATAGACTTGGTTCAAGTTCAAACAAGAGAAAGAAACGAAGATAAAACTATTCATATAGATTCCTGATATGTTCCCTATGGTAACTGGGTTCATGAATTATGGTCAACAAACAGTACGAGCAGCAAGGTACATTGGTCAAAGTTTCATGATTACCTTATCCCACGCAAATCGTTTGCCTGTAACTATTCAATATCCTTATGAAAAATTAATCACATCGGAGCGTTTCCGTGGCCGAATCCATTTCGAATTTGATAAATGTATTGCTTGTGAAGTATGTGTTCGTGTATGTCCTATAGATCTGCCTGTTGTTGATTGGAAATTTGAAACTGATATTCGAAAAAAACGATTACTTAATTACAGTATTGATTTCGGAATTTGTATATTTTGTGGTAACTGTGTTGAGTATTGTCCAACAAATTGTTTATCGATGACTGAAGAATATGAACTTTCTACTTACGACCGTCACGAGTTGAATTATAATCAAATTGCTTTGGGCCGTTTACCAATGTCAGTAATTGATGATTATACAATTCGAACAATTTTGAATTCGCCTCAAAGAAAAACTGAGTAGGTAACCGCCCTATTCTATTAAATAAAGAGAAATTACCAATTCTTAAGGTTCCGTTTTTTTGGTTTAAATTAAAAGAATGAGATAAGGTCTTTCTCTTTGTTTGGCCAATAATGAAAAATTCAACTAGAAATTCATTGGTTGATGAGAATTTCGACTTTTTTATTAAAAATCTATCAATAGAGTCGTCATTTTTTCGAAAAATAGACTTTCAAAAAATATCCTTATTCTTTCTTAATTTAATTTCTTAATTTAAGAAAATAAAAGAATCAAAAAAGAAACTGTCCAACAATTGTACCCATATCATACCTAATAGATTAGAATTGAATTCAATTAGGAACCTATCATAAAATGAAAATCAAAAAACCTTTAGTTTTTTCCCGGTCGGGTCAATACGATCATGAAAAGCATTTCAATTTATCTCCTATTTTACATATAATGGATTTGCCTGGACCAATACACGATTTTCTTATAGTTTTACTGGGATCGGGTCTTATATTAGGGGGACTGGGAGTAGTATTACTTACCAATCCAATTTATTCTGCCTTTTCGTTGGGATTGGTTCTTGTTTGTATATCCTTATTCTATATTCTTTCAAATTCTCATTTTGTAGCCGCTGCCCAGCTCCTTATTTATGTAGGAGCCATAAATGTTTTAATCATATTTGCTGTCATGTTCATGAATGGTTCAGAATATTACAAGGATTTGAATCTGTCGATCGTTGGGGATGGGGTTACTTCACTGGTTTGTACAAGTATTCTTCTTTCGCTAATTACTACTATTTTCGATACGTCATGGTACGGGATTATTTGGACTACAAGATCAAACCAACTTATAGAACAAGATTTGATAAGTAATAGTCAACAAATTGGAATTCATTTATCAACAGATTTTTTTCTTCCGTTTGAACTGATTTCAATAATTCTTTTAGTTGGTTTGATAGGCGCAATTGCTGTGGCTCGTCAGTAATAAATCGTTATAACTATCAACAGCAAACAATCCAAATTTCACTTTCTTGTATGTTATCCCACCTATTTCACAAAAATTCTATTTGAATACTGTTCATGTCTAAAAGGGAGATTCTTTTATTTGATCTATTTTCAATACATTCTTTTGTTCCGTACTTGTTTTGTTCTATTCTAGTCAATCTCGAATCTGTTGAATTTTTGTTCATATTGAAATGAACCAACATTGATAAGGAGTTGGTCAATGATGCTCGAACATGTACTTGTTTTGAGTGCCTATTTATTTTCTATCGGTATTTATGGATTAATCACGAGTCGAAACATGGTTAGGGCTCTTATGTGTCTTGAACTTATATTGAATGCAGTTAATATCAATTTTGTAACATTTTCTGATTTTTTTGATAGTCGCCAGTTAAAGGGAGATATTTTCTCAATTTTTGTTATAGCTATTGCAGCCGCTGAAGCAGCTATTGGGTTGGCTATTGTTTCGTCAATTTATCGTAACAGAAAATCAACGCGTATCAATCAATCAACTTTATTGAATAAGTAGGAATAATAATCAAAATTAGAATATCCACCAATTTGAATTAGCATGTAGAATATGTTAGAATCTAGATTCTATTTACGAAAACGTAATAAATCAAAGTATCTTAGCCACTTCTCATGAGCTGATCCAGAAGTCCATTGATTAGAAAATTTCTGGTAAATCGTTGATTCATCTGGCGTTTAAATATATGATTCATTTACAAGTTTACTAGATCGAAATTTGATAACGTTCAAAAATTCATAGATCCCATGTCACATTCAGTAAAAATTTATGATACATGCATAGGGTGTACCCAATGTGTCCGAGCGTGCCCCACCGATGTGTTAGAAATGATACCTTGGGATGGATGCAAAGCTAAACAAATTGCTTCCGCCCCAAGAACAGAAGACTGTGTTGGTTGTAAGAGATGTGAATCTGCCTGTCCAACGGATTTCTTGAGTGTTCGAGTTTATTTATGGCATGAAACAACTCGAAGTATGGGTCTAGCTTATTGATATGTTCCGTAAAACCCACTTGAATACATTTTGAATACATTTTCTTTTTTTACTGAAAAAACCCGTACTCAAAAAAAAAAGAATAAAGATTCTATTTTCGAGCGCGGGTTTTTCTGGTCCAAATGTATCTTGTCTTTACCACGAATTATTTTCCTTGGTTAACAATAATTGTAGTTTTGCCAATATCTGCGGGCTCTTTAATTTTCTTTCTTCCTCATAGAGGAAATAAGCTAATTAGGTGGTATACCATTTCTATATCCACCTTAGAACTACTTCTAATGACCTATGTATTTTGTTATCATTTCCAATTGGACGATCCATTAATCCAGCTGGCGGAAGATTATAAATGGATCAATTTTTTTGATTTTTACTGGAGATTGGGAATAGATGGACTTTCTATAGGACCTATTTTACTGACAGGATTTATCACAACTTTAGCTACTTTAGCGGCTTGGCCAGTTACTCGGGATTCCCGACTATTCCATTTCCTGATGTTAGCAATGTACAGTGGTCAAATAGGATCATTTTCTTCTCGAGACCTTTTGCTTTTTTTCATCATGTGGGAGTTAGAATTAATTCCTGTTTATCTACTTCTATCTATGTGGGGGGGAAAGAAACGTCTGTATTCAGCTACAAAGTTTATTTTGTACACTGCGGGAGGTTCCATTTTTCTATTAGTAGGGGTTTTGGGTATCGGTTTATATGGTTCTAATGAACCAACATTCAATTTTGAAACATTAGCTAATCAATCGTATCCTCTCGCACTGGAAATAATATTCTATATTGGATTTCTTATTGCTTTTGCTGTCAAATCACCGATTATACCCTTACATACATGGTTACCAGACACCCATGGGGAGGCACATTATAGTACTTGTATGCTTCTAGCCGGAATCTTATTAAAAATGGGAGCATATGGATTAGTTCGGATCAATATGGAATTATTACCCCATGCTCATTCTATATTTTCTCCCTGGTTGATGATAGTAGGCACAATGCAAATAATTTATGCAGCTTCAACATCTCTTGCTCAACGTAATTTAAAAAAAAGAATAGCCTATTCTTCTGTATCTCATATGGGTTTCATAATTATAGGAATTGGCTCTATAACCGATACGGGACTCAACGGAGCCTTTTTACAAATAATATCTCATGGATTTATTGGCGCTGCACTTTTTTTCTTGGCAGGAACGAGTTATGATAGAATACGTCTTGTTTATCTCGACGAAATGGGCGGAATGGCTCTTCCAATTCCAAAAATGTTTACGATGTTCAGTATCTTATCGATGGCTTCTCTTGCATTACCGGGCATGAGTGGTTTTGTTGCAGAATTGATAGTCTTTTTTGGAATAATTAGCAGTCAAAAATATTTTTTAATGCCAAAAATATTAATGATTTTTGTAATGGCAATTGGAATGATATTAACTCCTATTTATTTATTATCTATGTTACGTCAAATATTCTACGGATACAAGCTATTTAATGCTCCAAACTCCTATTTTTTTGATTCTGGACCAAGAGAGTTATTTGTTTCGATCTCTATCTTTCTACCCGTAATAGGTATTGGTATTTATCCGGATTTCGTTTTATCACTATCGGGTGAGAAAGTCGAAGCTATTCTAGCTAATTCTTTTTATAGATAGGTTTTAGGAATAAAAAAAAGAAATCCTATTTAAATGATTTTGAAAATGATTTGCTTTACAATTGAAAAAGGTGAAAAAAAAAGGATTTTTTCTGTTCTTAGGTTTCATTTTTTTTTTTTTAAGTTGAGTAAAAAAGAAAGAAAAAGTCAAAATCAAATTGAATTTGAATCAGATATGTTTGGCCTTTGTGAGAACCTTTTGAATCAAGTACAAGTAGCGGAGTGATTCAAAAGGTTCTTTTCTTGGCGGCTTACATTAAGTTTTCTTATGTATATTATATGCTGTCCTATGTTTGTATTTGTTCTGCTTTTTCATTCAATTCGATGTTAATGGAAATGCACCATAGCTATGTAAACCTATTCCTAATAGATTGACTCCAAAATAGCATATCCAAATTATAAGAAAGCCCGCGGAAGCCACAATTGCAGAATTTACACCTTCCAAATTTTGATTTGTTCGGGTATGTAAATAAATCGCGAATATGGTCCAAGTAATAAATGCCCAAGTTTCCTTGGGATCCCAATTCCAATATGATCCCCATGCCTCATTAGCCCATACTGCTCCCGAAAGAATCCCTATGGTTAAAAAGAGAAACCCGAGACTAATAATACGATAACTCCAATAATCCAATTGTTGAACCAATTGATACCTGTAATAATTTCGAGAATAAATAAAATAAGTGTTTAGTAAAACATTCTTTCTCTCATCCAGGTATTTCATTTCCCCAAAGGAAAATGCCGTATTTAATAAAATATTGCTTTTGCTAAAAATCTTTATGACTTTTCGAAATGTAATGACTAGAAGGGCTACTGATAATAATGATCCACATAAAAGAGCTGCATAGCCAAATACCATCATACTTACGTGCATCATTAACCACTGGGATTGGAGAGCAGGTACTAATAGCGCGGATTGATGCATTTTGGTTAAAAGACCCGAAGTAACAAAGCCTTGGGTAAAAATAGCACTTGATGCGGTTATTGCACTTAAAGCATTTTTATGCTTTTTAAAATGAAAATAGGAAACCATATGAATAATGGAGAAACTCCATGAAAGAAAGATTAATGATTCATATAAATTACTTAATGGAAAATGCCCCGAATAAATCCAACGAGTGACTAATAATCCTGTTATACAGAAAAGGGTGGCTATCATACCCCTTTCTGATGAATCATATAGTCCTACGACTTCATCGACTAATAAAGTTAAAAAATGAATTGTAATTACAATTGAAACGATCGAAAAGGATATATGAGTTAATATATGTTCTAAAATTGAAAAAATCATAAAATAAAGATTATGAAAAAAGGAGAAGAGAAGGTTTCTCGATTATTATTATATGGAATGGAAATTCGGAATTTTTTTTATTTTATTATAGGATTTATATTATACCTTTTTTATAAGACGCTATGCCGCCACTCGGACTCGAACCGAGATGCTCTAGCACTGCTTCCTAAGAGCAGCGTGTCTACCAATTTCACCATAGCGGCTTGCTCAAAATAATAATAACTCATGTTTTATTCATATTCAACCGTCGAGATTGAATGAAGGGGTCAATCCAATGCAATATTGATTTTGTAGGAAGCTTTAAAATTGATGAATAAAAACTGGTTTCATTTCAATAGAAGTTTGAGGGTTAAAAATAGAATCTTTATTATCCTTTTTTTTATTTAATTAAAAATTTCTAGTTTCTAAAGTAAAGTAGCAAGAACGGAAGTTTTGTAGTTCCTGTTTTACTAAAATCGAACTTTTTCGTTCTAACTAAAAAACTAAAAAGTTGTGACTTCCATTCATGAATAGAGCTCAAAATGTTCTTTATCATTTCCGTTTGTTAATAATTCATTTTTATTTACATATAATATGATTTTTATGAATGAATCACTGAATAAAAAAGATGGTTTTGAGTATCACAATTTAAACATGGCATCTACAGATTTCAAAGGATTTAAAAAAATTTATGTAATTTGCATAGCTTTGGATTGTCGTAAACATGTCTAATGTAAAAAAGTTTAGATTCCTATCATAATTGGGCCATCCTTTAAAAAAAAAAAAAAAGGATTTCTAATTTAGAATTCGAAAAAAATGACTTGCTTCATCTTCCCATACAAACATAGGATTTTTTTATCACTTTAAATTGAGGCATTATTTGTGTATCCACTAAATAGGAAAAGGTCTCTTTCCCAATTGGGTTTATGGGAAGGATATATAATAATTCAGAGTAATACTACTTTAGATTCAGAAAGTTACAAAATGAAAACTTCATCAATTAGTTTCAAGAACCCATTGATTTTGACTAAACTAAGGATCTTATATATCTTCTGCTATAATAATAATAAATTATAGATAATAAATACGATATAGAAAATAGAAATAAAACACTAACAAGTTATTATAATACACAAATAGGAATAGGCGATGGGGAAATAAGAATCCCCCACCCCGAAAAAAAAAAAGAAAAGATGAACTCAACTAATTACAAAATTTTTCAAAAATGAAACGCAAATTACTGATAAAAAAAGAAGTACATAAAATAAAAAAAATAATAGATAAGAAGAAATGCGACTTCCCCCTACGTATTTAATACTTTCTCCTATTAAAAAACAGGAAATGCCTAAGCCATTTAGAATTCCATCAATTGTTCGCCTATCGAAAAAATGAGTTAGTTCAGATAATCGTCTTATTGTTTTTGTTAAAAACGTATCATAAAAACTATCTAAAGAAGCACGATTATATGACCAATTATATAAAAAATTGATTATTTTGTCCCTAATTTTCCTATTAGGTCCCCTTTTCACAAAAAAATTAAAGAAGTTCAAATTTTGTAAAGACGAATAAAAAGGATTATATAAAAAAGAAGCTATAAATATCCCAAAAAAAGCTAGACTGACTGAAAAAATTCCATTTGTGAAAAATGCATACCAATCCACTGAATCTTTAGAATTTTGATGTAAAAGATCAATAGCTGGAGTTAACAATTTAGATAATATATCTAAATGAATTTCTTGTTGATTGAAAGGAATTCCTATAACTCCAATAAAGAGAGTAAATAGAACTAATAAAAGGATAGGAAATAGCATAGTATTATCCGATTCATGAGGATAATAAAAAATTTTAGTAGATTCAAAATGAGTAATAGTCAGAAGAGTCCTCCTTTTTATTTTACTCCGAATTTCATATGGCTTGTTCCAAAACAAAAAAGTCTGTTGGTTATTATTAGTTGTTAATAAAGAGAATAAAGGAAAATTTATGTTAATTGTTTTTTCCTCTTGTTTACCCCAAAATTTTATTGAATAAAATAAACTACTTTTTTTTCCACTGTAATTTTGAAAATGAATATTTAAATGTCCCTCAAAAGTAAGTAAATAGATCCGAAACATATAAAATGCCGTTAATCCAGCCGTGAACCAAGCTATTAATGCAAAAAGCGATGAATACGTCCAACTATCATTCAGAATTTCGTCTTTTGACCAAAAACAGGCAAGAGGCGGAATACCACAAAGAGAAAGCGTTCCTACTAAAAAAGACGTTTTTGTAATTGGCACATGTTTTTTTAAACCGCCCATAAAAACAAGATTCTGGCTTTTATACGGGGAATACCCAACAACAGCTTCCATTGAATGAATAATTGATCCAGATCCTAAAAACAATAATGCTTTTGAATAAGCATGAGTAATCAAATGGTATAAAGCGGCTCGATAAGATCCCATGCCCAAAGCCAACATCATATAACCCAATTGAGACATTGTAGAATAGGCTAAGCCTCTCTTAATATCTTTTTGAGCAACAGCTAAAGTAGCTCCCAAGAGTATTGTTACTATGCCTATTAAAGATATTAGGTTCATTATCGAAGGTATGAATATAAAAATAGGTAGAAAGCGTGCTACAAGAAAAACCCCCGCCGCTACCATAGTGGCAGCATGAATAAGAGCCGAAATAGGAGTTGGTCCTTCCATAGCATCAGGCAACCATACATGAAGGGGAAATTGTGCAGATTTAGCAACTGCCCCACCAAATAAAAGAAAGGCACATAAAGTAAGAAACAAAAACTGACCCTGATTTTTTGAAATCAAAATAAAGTTATCGAATAGTTCGAACAAATCTTGAAATTCAAAACTTCCTGTTATCCAATAAAGGCCTAAGATTCCTAATAATAATCCAAAATCGCCTATACGATTAGTTACAAATGCTTTTTGACAAGCAATTGCTGCAAGGGGTCGTGTGAACCAAAAACCTATTAATAGGTAAGAACACATTCCAACCAGTTCCCAAAAAATATAAATTTGTATCAAATTCGAACTAGTAACTAATCCCAACATTGAAGTATTGAACAAACTCAGATAAGCAAAAAATCTCAAATATCCCTGATCATGAGACATATAATTGTCACTATAAATAAGAACGAAAATCCCAACAGTAGTTATTAATATTAACATAATGGAAGTAAGTGAATCAAAAAAGTAGCCGAACTCAAAAGATAAATCATTATTGATGGCCCAAGACCATACATATTGATATGTAGAACTTCTATTAATTTGTTGAATAGATAGATCAAGCGAAAAAAGCATGACTATACTTAACAATAAAATACTGGGAAAAGACCACATACGCCGAAGGTTGTTTGTTGATGTCGGAAAAAGCAGAAGTCCTACTCCTATTAAAATAGGAATAGGAAGTGGAATCAAAGGTATGATCCATGAATATTGATATGTATACTCCATAAAAACTTTTTTTTTTCTTACTTAATGATCTTCTTTCTGATTCACTATCTCTTATTCTTAACTTAAAAAAGGATCAAAAAAGGCTTCATTTCTTTTTTTTTTATACTTACTTCATTTATGAGTAAACTTTCTATGAGTAAATTGGGATTTTGGAACAAACAGTTTGAGTCTTGTTCATTCCAATAAATGAGATTTACGCTTATTTTATATAATTAAAGTATTTGCTAGTTTTCTTTCCGTTCTTTCCATATTATGATTAATATAACGAAAAAATTTATGAAAAATAAAATTTTTTTTTTTTTGAAGTCTATTTTCTAAATATTTAAATTTAGAAGTATAGAAGAATTGAAAATGAGAGGAATAAAATGAAGTAAAGCATATTTTTTTTAATAAATGTCTTTCACATACTACTATAGTACTAAATCATTTTTTTTTTGTTCGAATGGCAGTTCCAAAAAAACGTACTTCTATATCAAAAAAGCGTATTCGTAAAAATATTTGGAAAAAGAAAGGGTATTGGGCAGCCTTGAAAGCTTTTTCATTAGCAAAATCTCTTTTTACGGGAAATTCAAAAAGTTTTTTTCTATCTCAAATCAATAATAAAACACTTGAATAATTTTTATGAACTCTATTCAAAACTCAACGCAGTAATTTGCGTTTCATTTTTGAAAAATTTTGTAATTAGTTGAGTTCATCTTTTCTTTTTTTTTTTCGGGGTGGGGGATTCTTATTTCCCCATCGCCTATTCCTATTTGTGTATTATAATAACTTGTTAGTGTTTTATTTCTATTTTCTATATCGTATTTATTATCTATAATTTATTATTATTATAGCAGAAGATATATAAGATCCTTAGTTTAGTCAAAATCAATGGGTTCTTGAAACTAATTGATGAAGTTTTCATTTTGTAACTTTCTGAATCTAAAGTAGTATTACTCTGAATTATTATATATCCTTCCCATAAACCCAATTGGGAAAGAGACCTTTTCCTATTTAGTGGATACACAAATAATGCCTCAATTTAAAGTGATAAAAAAATCCTATGTTTGTATGGGAAGATGAAGCAAGTCATTTTTTTCGAATTCTAAATTAGAAATCCTTTTTTTTTTTTTTTAAAGGATGGCCCAATTATGATAGGAATCTAAACTTTTTTACATTAGACATGTTTACGACAATCCAAAGCTATGCAAATTACATAAATTTTTTTAAATCCTTTGAAATCTGTAGATGCCATGTTTAAATTGTGATACTCAAAACCATCTTTTTTATTCAGTGATTCATTCATAAAAATCATATTATATGTAAATAAAAATGAATTATTAACAAACGGAAATGATAAAGAACATTTTGAGCTCTATTCATGAATGGAAGTCACAACTTTTTAGTTTTTTAGTTAGAACGAAAAAGTTCGATTTTAGTAAAACAGGAACTACAAAACTTCCGTTCTTGCTACTTTACTTTAGAAACTAGAAATTTTTAATTAAATAAAAAAAAGGATAATAAAGATTCTATTTTTAACCCTCAAACTTCTATTGAAATGAAACCAGTTTTTATTCATCAATTTTAAAGCTTCCTACAAAATCAATATTGCATTGGATTGACCCCTTCATTCAATCTCGACGGTTGAATATGAATAAAACATGAGTTATTATTATTTTGAGCAAGCCGCTATGGTGAAATTGGTAGACACGCTGCTCTTAGGAAGCAGTGCTAGAGCATCTCGGTTCGAGTCCGAGTGGCGGCATAGCGTCTTATAAAAAAGGTATAATATAAATCCTATAATAAAATAAAAAAAATTCCGAATTTCCATTCCATATAATAATAATCGAGAAACCTTCTCTTCTCCTTTTTTCATAATCTTTATTTTATGATTTTTTCAATTTTAGAACATATATTAACTCATATATCCTTTTCGATCGTTTCAATTGTAATTACAATTCATTTTTTAACTTTATTAGTCGATGAAGTCGTAGGACTATATGATTCATCAGAAAGGGGTATGATAGCCACCCTTTTCTGTATAACAGGATTATTAGTCACTCGTTGGATTTATTCGGGGCATTTTCCATTAAGTAATTTATATGAATCATTAATCTTTCTTTCATGGAGTTTCTCCATTATTCATATGGTTTCCTATTTTCATTTTAAAAAGCATAAAAATGCTTTAAGTGCAATAACCGCATCAAGTGCTATTTTTACCCAAGGCTTTGTTACTTCGGGTCTTTTAACCAAAATGCATCAATCCGCGCTATTAGTACCTGCTCTCCAATCCCAGTGGTTAATGATGCACGTAAGTATGATGGTATTTGGCTATGCAGCTCTTTTATGTGGATCATTATTATCAGTAGCCCTTCTAGTCATTACATTTCGAAAAGTCATAAAGATTTTTAGCAAAAGCAATATTTTATTAAATACGGCATTTTCCTTTGGGGAAATGAAATACCTGGATGAGAGAAAGAATGTTTTACTAAACACTTATTTTATTTATTCTCGAAATTATTACAGGTATCAATTGGTTCAACAATTGGATTATTGGAGTTATCGTATTATTAGTCTCGGGTTTCTCTTTTTAACCATAGGGATTCTTTCGGGAGCAGTATGGGCTAATGAGGCATGGGGATCATATTGGAATTGGGATCCCAAGGAAACTTGGGCATTTATTACTTGGACCATATTCGCGATTTATTTACATACCCGAACAAATCAAAATTTGGAAGGTGTAAATTCTGCAATTGTGGCTTCCGCGGGCTTTCTTATAATTTGGATATGCTATTTTGGAGTCAATCTATTAGGAATAGGTTTACATAGCTATGGTGCATTTCCATTAACATCGAATTGAATGAAAAAGCAGAACAAATACAAACATAGGACAGCATATAATATACATAAGAAAACTTAATGTAAGCCGCCAAGAAAAGAACCTTTTGAATCACTCCGCTACTTGTACTTGATTCAAAAGGTTCTCACAAAGGCCAAACATATCTGATTCAAATTCAATTTGATTTTGACTTTTTCTTTCTTTTTTACTCAACTTAAAAAAAAAAAAATGAAACCTAAGAACAGAAAAAATCCTTTTTTTTTCACCTTTTTCAATTGTAAAGCAAATCATTTTCAAAATCATTTAAATAGGATTTCTTTTTTTTATTCCTAAAACCTATCTATAAAAAGAATTAGCTAGAATAGCTTCGACTTTCTCACCCGATAGTGATAAAACGAAATCCGGATAAATACCAATACCTATTACGGGTAGAAAGATAGAGATCGAAACAAATAACTCTCTTGGTCCAGAATCAAAAAAATAGGAGTTTGGAGCATTAAATAGCTTGTATCCGTAGAATATTTGACGTAACATAGATAATAAATAAATAGGAGTTAATATCATTCCAATTGCCATTACAAAAATCATTAATATTTTTGGCATTAAAAAATATTTTTGACTGCTAATTATTCCAAAAAAGACTATCAATTCTGCAACAAAACCACTCATGCCCGGTAATGCAAGAGAAGCCATCGATAAGATACTGAACATCGTAAACATTTTTGGAATTGGAAGAGCCATTCCGCCCATTTCGTCGAGATAAACAAGACGTATTCTATCATAACTCGTTCCTGCCAAGAAAAAAAGTGCAGCGCCAATAAATCCATGAGATATTATTTGTAAAAAGGCTCCGTTGAGTCCCGTATCGGTTATAGAGCCAATTCCTATAATTATGAAACCCATATGAGATACAGAAGAATAGGCTATTCTTTTTTTTAAATTACGTTGAGCAAGAGATGTTGAAGCTGCATAAATTATTTGCATTGTGCCTACTATCATCAACCAGGGAGAAAATATAGAATGAGCATGGGGTAATAATTCCATATTGATCCGAACTAATCCATATGCTCCCATTTTTAATAAGATTCCGGCTAGAAGCATACAAGTACTATAATGTGCCTCCCCATGGGTGTCTGGTAACCATGTATGTAAGGGTATAATCGGTGATTTGACAGCAAAAGCAATAAGAAATCCAATATAGAATATTATTTCCAGTGCGAGAGGATACGATTGATTAGCTAATGTTTCAAAATTGAATGTTGGTTCATTAGAACCATATAAACCGATACCCAAAACCCCTACTAATAGAAAAATGGAACCTCCCGCAGTGTACAAAATAAACTTTGTAGCTGAATACAGACGTTTCTTTCCCCCCCACATAGATAGAAGTAGATAAACAGGAATTAATTCTAACTCCCACATGATGAAAAAAAGCAAAAGGTCTCGAGAAGAAAATGATCCTATTTGACCACTGTACATTGCTAACATCAGGAAATGGAATAGTCGGGAATCCCGAGTAACTGGCCAAGCCGCTAAAGTAGCTAAAGTTGTGATAAATCCTGTCAGTAAAATAGGTCCTATAGAAAGTCCATCTATTCCCAATCTCCAGTAAAAATCAAAAAAATTGATCCATTTATAATCTTCCGCCAGCTGGATTAATGGATCGTCCAATTGGAAATGATAACAAAATACATAGGTCATTAGAAGTAGTTCTAAGGTGGATATAGAAATGGTATACCACCTAATTAGCTTATTTCCTCTATGAGGAAGAAAGAAAATTAAAGAGCCCGCAGATATTGGCAAAACTACAATTATTGTTAACCAAGGAAAATAATTCGTGGTAAAGACAAGATACATTTGGACCAGAAAAACCCGCGCTCGAAAATAGAATCTTTATTCTTTTTTTTTTGAGTACGGGTTTTTTCAGTAAAAAAAGAAAATGTATTCAAAATGTATTCAAGTGGGTTTTACGGAACATATCAATAAGCTAGACCCATACTTCGAGTTGTTTCATGCCATAAATAAACTCGAACACTCAAGAAATCCGTTGGACAGGCAGATTCACATCTCTTACAACCAACACAGTCTTCTGTTCTTGGGGCGGAAGCAATTTGTTTAGCTTTGCATCCATCCCAAGGTATCATTTCTAACACATCGGTGGGGCACGCTCGGACACATTGGGTACACCCTATGCATGTATCATAAATTTTTACTGAATGTGACATGGGATCTATGAATTTTTGAACGTTATCAAATTTCGATCTAGTAAACTTGTAAATGAATCATATATTTAAACGCCAGATGAATCAACGATTTACCAGAAATTTTCTAATCAATGGACTTCTGGATCAGCTCATGAGAAGTGGCTAAGATACTTTGATTTATTACGTTTTCGTAAATAGAATCTAGATTCTAACATATTCTACATGCTAATTCAAATTGGTGGATATTCTAATTTTGATTATTATTCCTACTTATTCAATAAAGTTGATTGATTGATACGCGTTGATTTTCTGTTACGATAAATTGACGAAACAATAGCCAACCCAATAGCTGCTTCAGCGGCTGCAATAGCTATAACAAAAATTGAGAAAATATCTCCCTTTAACTGGCGACTATCAAAAAAATCAGAAAATGTTACAAAATTGATATTAACTGCATTCAATATAAGTTCAAGACACATAAGAGCCCTAACCATGTTTCGACTCGTGATTAATCCATAAATACCGATAGAAAATAAATAGGCACTCAAAACAAGTACATGTTCGAGCATCATTGACCAACTCCTTATCAATGTTGGTTCATTTCAATATGAACAAAAATTCAACAGATTCGAGATTGACTAGAATAGAACAAAACAAGTACGGAACAAAAGAATGTATTGAAAATAGATCAAATAAAAGAATCTCCCTTTTAGACATGAACAGTATTCAAATAGAATTTTTGTGAAATAGGTGGGATAACATACAAGAAAGTGAAATTTGGATTGTTTGCTGTTGATAGTTATAACGATTTATTACTGACGAGCCACAGCAATTGCGCCTATCAAACCAACTAAAAGAATTATTGAAATCAGTTCAAACGGAAGAAAAAAATCTGTTGATAAATGAATTCCAATTTGTTGACTATTACTTATCAAATCTTGTTCTATAAGTTGGTTTGATCTTGTAGTCCAAATAATCCCGTACCATGACGTATCGAAAATAGTAGTAATTAGCGAAAGAAGAATACTTGTACAAACCAGTGAAGTAACCCCATCCCCAACGATCGACAGATTCAAATCCTTGTAATATTCTGAACCATTCATGAACATGACAGCAAATATGATTAAAACATTTATGGCTCCTACATAAATAAGGAGCTGGGCAGCGGCTACAAAATGAGAATTTGAAAGAATATAGAATAAGGATATACAAACAAGAACCAATCCCAACGAAAAGGCAGAATAAATTGGATTGGTAAGTAATACTACTCCCAGTCCCCCTAATATAAGACCCGATCCCAGTAAAACTATAAGAAAATCGTGTATTGGTCCAGGCAAATCCATTATATGTAAAATAGGAGATAAATTGAAATGCTTTTCATGATCGTATTGACCCGACCGGGAAAAAACTAAAGGTTTTTTGATTTTCATTTTATGATAGGTTCCTAATTGAATTCAATTCTAATCTATTAGGTATGATATGGGTACAATTGTTGGACAGTTTCTTTTTTGATTCTTTTATTTTCTTAAATTAAGAAATTAAATTAAGAAAGAATAAGGATATTTTTTGAAAGTCTATTTTTCGAAAAAATGACGACTCTATTGATAGATTTTTAATAAAAAAGTCGAAATTCTCATCAACCAATGAATTTCTAGTTGAATTTTTCATTATTGGCCAAACAAAGAGAAAGACCTTATCTCATTCTTTTAATTTAAACCAAAAAAACGGAACCTTAAGAATTGGTAATTTCTCTTTATTTAATAGAATAGGGCGGTTACCTACTCAGTTTTTCTTTGAGGCGAATTCAAAATTGTTCGAATTGTATAATCATCAATTACTGACATTGGTAAACGGCCCAAAGCAATTTGATTATAATTCAACTCGTGACGGTCGTAAGTAGAAAGTTCATATTCTTCAGTCATCGATAAACAATTTGTTGGACAATACTCAACACAGTTACCACAAAATATACAAATTCCGAAATCAATACTGTAATTAAGTAATCGTTTTTTTCGAATATCAGTTTCAAATTTCCAATCAACAACAGGCAGATCTATAGGACATACACGAACACATACTTCACAAGCAATACATTTATCAAATTCGAAATGGATTCGGCCACGGAAACGCTCCGATGTGATTAATTTTTCATAAGGATATTGAATAGTTACAGGCAAACGATTTGCGTGGGATAAGGTAATCATGAAACTTTGACCAATGTACCTTGCTGCTCGTACTGTTTGTTGACCATAATTCATGAACCCAGTTACCATAGGGAACATATCAGGAATCTATATGAATAGTTTTATCTTCGTTTCTTTCTCTTGTTTGAACTTGAACCAAGTCTATTGTTTGCTATTTACAGTGAAAAAAGTTGAAAAGAGGTTGTTAATAATAGATTACCGAGAGAGATTGGTAAAAGAAATTTCCATCCAAGATTTAAAAGTTGGTCCATTCTTAACCTAGGTAAAGTCCATCTTGTTGTGATAGAAATAAACAAGAACAAATAAGTTTTAGCTAATGTAATAAAGATACCAATTGTAGTTCCAAAGATTCCATCCACTTTATTTATTTCAAATAGCTCAGGAACAAATATGTATGGAATGGAAATATTCCAACCACCCAAGTAAAGAACCGTTACAAATAACGAAGAAAGTAATAGATTTAGATAGGAAGCAACATAAAATAAACCAAATTTGATACCCGAATATTCGGTTTGATAACCTGCTACTAATTCTTCCTCCGCTTCTGGTAAATCAAAGGGTAATCTCTCGCATTCGGCTAGGGCAGAAATTAGAAAAACGATAAATCCTATAGGCTGACGCCACAAATTCCATCCCCAAAAACCATATTTTGACTGCGCCTCAACTATATCAACTGTACTTGAACTGTTAGATAATCATAGTCGGTGATAACATCACTGTTCCCACCGCTATTCCAGAACCGTACATGAGGTTTTCGCCTCATACGGCTCCTCGTGGGTCAAAAAAAATCTAAGGACCAGATCAGTATTATTTACTATTTAGCTAGCTATGGTTGTAGAATAGAAAGAGTCAAAATCTATTTGAGGGTCCAAAATTATACCAACGGAATTCCGTCTGCTAGACTCTAAAATAATAATAAATAAAGGCGCTTCCGAATTGATCTCACCCGTTAATAATTTGACTTTGTTGAGTAATAACTTAATCCTTAAATAAAAAACTCCTTTCAGAAATATCAATAAATAGTTTATTTCAACCCATCATTTTCGATTACGAAAAGGAATTAGACGTTACATTAGCTAATGAATCATGAGACAAATTTTATCTCTCTAAATCTATGCTAAATATATGAAAAAGACGGAATAAAAAAGATTTCTTTTTTTTTTTCTCTTGTTTGTTTTTCGTTCCTATTCTTCTTTCTTATAAAACCAATATAAGAGAAGGGGCTAAAACTAAAATCAAAAATAAAGGATTATTTCGTTCCTGATAGTCATTGCTTTAATGGGTGGATAGGAGCATACTCTGGATCGGAATCGCGGGAAGTACTGCCTTATCATTTCTACCAATTTAAAGCCCCAATTAGTATTCTTTTTATGTTATGCAGAAATCTCTTTTTAGAGAATTTCCATAATCTCCATTACTAATCCTTTGTGCATTTTTGTGTTCCTAATCATCCACTCATTTTTTGTTCAATCGCCCGTTTCGTTTGATAATACATGTATGGTAGGTAATTCATACAAAGGATAGTGAAAAGGCCATACGGTTGATCTTTTGAGCCCGCTTCAAGCTGGGTTGGGTTGTCTAATCAACCAGTCTTGGGGTAAAGGGCCTCTTCCGCTTATGTTTATTTCCACTTAACTCTTGTCTTGTACATAGGAAATGAGACTCCATTTTTTTTACTGCAAATTTATAAGCTGCTTTCTTTCACTCATATATAACTATCTAATTTACTTTATCAACCAAAAGGATAATAAAGAATATCTATTCAATTCGTTCAACTTGTTTTGTTTTCTAAAGCGAAAGAAAAGAATGAATAGGGAAAATAAAGAAAAGTTTGTATTTCAACGAATCGCACGTAGAGATATTGATAAAACACATAAAGTTAATGGTATTTCATAACTAATGGATTGAGCAGCAGCTCGTAAACCACCTAAAAAGGAATATTTATTATTCGATCCGTATCCTGACATAAGAAGGCCAACAGGGGCAATACTTGAAATGGCAATCCATAAAAAAATACCGATATTGAGATCAGCTAAAACAAGATGATAGCTAAAAGGAATTACTAAAAAACTTAGTAAAATTGATATGACTGCTATAGATGGTCCAATACTGAATAAACGGGTATTTCCTCTAGCTGGAAAAAGATTCTCTTTGAAAAGCAGTTTTGTCCCATCTGCTAGAGCTTGAAGAATTCCCAAAGGACCGGCGTATTCAGGCCCAATACGTTGTTGTATTCCTGCGGATATCTCTCTTTCTAACCATACAATTACCAGTACGCCTACTGTGATCCCCAATACAAGAGTCAAAATAGGGACAAAGATCCATACGATTCCATAGACCTCTTTGAAAAATTCCAATCTGGAAAAAGAATTAATATCTTGTACTTCTATTTCTGTTGTATAAACTATCATTTCAACGATCAACTTCTCCCATAATGATATCTATGCTACCTAGTATCGTCATAATATCAGCCAATTTCATTCCTTTAACTAACTGAGGAAGAATTTGCAAATTGATAAAACCCGGCGGGCGAATTTTCCATCTCCAAGGAAAACAACTTTTGTCCCCTATTAGAAAAATTCCCAATTCTCCCTTTGGGGCTTCAACTCTCGCATAAAGTTCTTGCTTCGGCAATTCAAATGTGGGAGAAGGTTTTTTACTAATGAATCGATATTCAAAATCATTCCATTCTGGATCCCTTTCTCTATCAAAGCATCGGATTTCGAAATTCTCATAGGGACCCCCTGGAAGGAATTCCAGGGCCTGTTGAATTATTTTTATGGATTCCGTCATTTCACTGATTCGGACTAAATAACGAGCTAATGAGTCTCCTTCTTTTTGCCACTGGATTTCCCAATGAAATTCGTCGTAACACTCATAATGATCAACTTTACGAAGATCCCATTGTATTCCAGATGCTCGTAGCATCGGTCCGGATAAACCCCAATTTATTGCTTCTTCTCCACTAATAATGCCTACTCCTTCAACTCGTTCTAAAAAAATGGGATTTCGCGTAATAAGTTTTTGATATTCAACAACTCCTGTTAAAAAATAATCGCAGAAATCCAAACATTTATCTATCCAGCCATAAGGCAGGTCGGCTGCTACTCCTCCGATACGAAAATAATTATGCATCATTCTCATCCCAGTCGCAGCTTCGAATAGATCATATACTAATTCTCTTTCTCTGAAAATATAGAAAAAAGGGGTCTGTGCGCCAATATCCGCCATAAAAGGTCCAAGCCATAAGAGATGAGAAGCTAGACGACTTAACTCCAACATAATGACTCTGATATAGCTCGCTCTTTTAGGCACTTGAATATTTCCCAATTGTTCTGGTCCATTTACGGTTATTGCTTCTGTGAACATAGTAGCTAAATAATCCCAACGTGTTACATAAGGTAAAAATTGTATAATTGTTCGGTTTTCCGCAATTTTTTCCATTCCTCTGTGTAAATAACCTAATATTGGTTCGCAGTCAACAACATTTTCACCGTCTAGGGTAACGATGAGACGAAGAACACCGTGCATTGATGGGTGGTGAGGTCCCATATTGACTATCATAAGGTCTCTTTCTGTAGCTGGTCTATTCATAAGTTTTTCCTCGATTCATTCTTACATGAATTGCTGAAAACGAAAAGAAGTTTATCAAAATTCTCAAGATCCAATAAATGAAAAAACTAAGTAAAATTTTTAAATTAACGATTTTTTAACTCCCGAATATCCAACTCACTAATTAATTCTTTATAGCGTACTCGATTTTTCTTTGATAAGTAAGACAGCAGCCGTTGACGTTTTCCCAGAATTTTTCGTAGACCTCTCTGAGATGAATAGTCTTTTCTGTGCAATTCCAAATGGGAAGTAAGTCTTCGTATCTTATTGGTGAAACTTACTATTTGAAAGTCAACAGACCCCCGCTTTTCTTCTTTTTTTTCTTGAAAAATAACTGAGATGAATGCATTTTTTACCATAAAACAAAATCTTATCCCCTTTTATAATTTAAAATTTTTTGATGTGAATTTGATTAATCAGTAATAATAATATTAGTCATTTTTATATACAGAATGACCTTAAGTTCATTATAAACTTCCTACTTTTTTTATAAAATAAATAAATGAACAAAATCTTCTTATCTTTTTTTCTATAGGAATACAAAAAAAGATAAGAAGATTTTGTTCATTTATTTATAGATCTAATTGATAATATGTATGTCATTAAATTAGTATCCTCTTTCAGGATGGAATGTAAGACAATCCTCGCGTCTATCTATTTGTTTTCATATAGCCGACATATTCTATTACCTAATAATATATGTATATATGGCAAAATTCATGTAAATGGACTTGTAACTAACAAATTTTCAACCGTGGATACATATGTATCCTGACCATACTGAAACGACTGCCATTATGAGTATTAAACCAATAGCGATTCATACAAGCTAAATCTTCTAGTCGATAATTGGGCCAAAGAAAGAACTTCATTTTAATTAGTTTATTTTTATCGATACCGAGATATTTGCCTCTATTTAAAACTTGACCACAGTTTTTTACCTGATTGCAAAATACCGGATTTCTATGTATATCATTTCTATCCCTTGAGTTTAAAAAATATAGAATTCGCAATTCTCTACGGCCTTTAGGGGATAAAAGAGTTTCAGGAACAAAGAAATCATAATGATTTTTGTCTCTATTTTGAGTCATTTTTTGATGTCTTAAAATGGATTCATCAAATTGATTCTTATCAAACCATTCTCGAAATTTTTGATTCCTTTGGTATTTATTCTTATGAAGGTATTTATTCTTATGAAGGTATTTATTCTTATGAACCAAAAAAATACCTATGGTTTGATATAGAATCAATTGTCCATCGTTTTTTATAGACGGATAAGGATAAGTCGGTTCGATAATCAATGCTCCGCTTGTACTTAATTCTCTAGGAGTGCGCCTTTTTAGAGTCCAAATATCCACAGTCAGTTCTCCCCGTTTAAGATAGGATATAGCAACGTCCTTTGGATTTCTCAATCTAAGCAGGAGACAATAGGCTCTAATATTATTGACCATTTTTTTATTTACAACCCTTTCCCAACTCAATTGAAAATACAAAAAACTTTCTAGGAAGGAATAAAGCTCTATAGCTTCGGGGCTCATGTTGGCCTTTTTTTTTCTACGTTGTTTTTTTATGCCTGATCTACCTCCATTTTCATCTGATAGAGGAGCCCCTTCCCCTTGGTTTAGAGGATCTTTTTCTTCTTGATTTCCATTCTCGAATCTAAGAATTCTTTTTTTTTTATTTGATTCTATTAAAGGGTTACTTTCAGTAATGTTTTTCTTAATGTTTTCATTTCCATTCAAATGAAAGTTGAAAAGAAGTAATTTTATTGGTATGATCCCCGGTTTAATCTTATATGCATTATATAGTGGAACAAATTCTGGGAAGAACCAAAGTTCTAGTTCTGGATTCGAACTAATACGACCTACTATTTCCTCATTCATTTCCATCCAATCAAAGAAGGATCTTTTTTTTTTGAATCGGTTGATTTTTGAATTTTTAGAAATTGGTAAATAAAAAGGACCCCTCTTCATTTTTTGATTCTTATTCTTGGTGCCGCTATTGGCCCAGTAATGAATCTCGACCTTATTATTTCTAAGGCAAAAATCAATCATTTTCCACCTACAAAATTTTCTATCTGGAAATTTCTCCTCAGCCATAATATCATTTTCTCCTAGATAATTATAAATAGGTAGCCCATCTGGCATATCAAAAAATTTGCGTTTATCTATCTTGTAATTATCAAAAATCTCTTCTTTACTATTTATTTGTAATGGTGATCTATAAATATATGAGTCTTTCTTCTCTTCATAATTAATAGATTTATATGAGAAAAAATCATGTCTATGATGTTTTTTAAAATTAGATGATTTTTTATATTCTTGATTCATTACTGAATCAGGTTCGAAATCATTTTGTTTTTCATCATGAATTAATCCTTCTTTTTCATATGAGTCCCATTTGTTAAAATCGTTTTTTTGAGTCATACAGTGTCGATTGACTTTATTTCGCCATTTTTCTGGTACTAATTTTAGCCAGCTAATCTGAGAGAAATCATATTGATAATGCCCCCTTAACCAGTTTTTCCATTGATTCCTTTCAGAATGCCAAAAGTCTTTATGTCTCAATCCAGAATGAAATATTCCCTCTTTCCGAAAAAAATCCTTTATTTCATTTTTAAGAAAAAGAGATGTTCCATGATATTGAAGGATAGACTTGAATTTATAGAAGTTAATAACTCGAGTTTGCGATATTTTATAAAATACATATGCTTGCGAGAAGGAGGACGAGTTACAAAAAGTTGTTGAATTCTTATTTTGAATATTATCAAGGGAATTTTTTTTAGTTAAAATAAAGTGAAATTTTTTTGTATTTCTTTTCTTAATTCTTTTTTCATTTTCTTTCTTATTGGAAATGGATTTCTCGATCATTTTTTTTCTTGATTCAATAAAAAGTTGTGCATTGGTTCTTGCAATATTAATGATACATAGAAAAAAATCTATGTATATTTTTTCCATGAAAAATTTGATAAAAAAATCAAATTTACGGATTAATCGAGTATTTCTTCTTTTTAATATTTGACAAAATTTTTTTAATGATTCTAATATTTTATTATGATAACTTTTTTTATTAGAATGAATATTTTTTTCTTGAGTTAGAAATCCATTTTTCTTCTCATTTAGAATTCTTTCTAGTTTCTTGTTGATTGTACTTGTTCTCTCAGTCAGATCTTTCATTTTTTTTTCTGTCAGTGAAA